AATTAAATATGTTGGATATTTTAGCATTGAGAAATTTTTCTCAAAATTTAATAGACCTTTTTGGGCTATACTCGGAAAAATTTTTAGGGTCGATATGGCATGTATATATATATAATGCGGATGGCTAATGGATATCTCAACTTGTTAGCCTGCACGTTCTCGAACCTTCCTTGGTTTCGGGGTTTGACAAGGAGAACAGGATTTGCTGAGCGTAGGGGGGTAGGGGGGTTTGTCGCGCAAAAGCCAAAAAGGGGGGCGTATATATCAGGGTAAGTTGAAGAAAAGATGAATATGTTATGCACTTGATAGAGTAATATGTAATTCTTAAGTTATGTCATTTAATAATGAAACTACTTTAACTTATACAAGGAAATGTACAACCTTGAGATGTTACTTGTGCCTGCACTCTGAGATGTAAGTGAAAGGAAACCAAAAAAGAGAACCCCTATGCATATAAAAGAACGCCCGGCATGTTGGGTAACGAGGAGTATGTAATTACACCATTAATCAGATGCCAGTATAATTATCCGAGGGTGGAGTTCTACAGTTATGTACCTGAAATAGGAACCAGATGCAAGGAATAGTTCACAGTGTGCAACCCCCACATTTTGTGTCCCTGATTCTATCATGAATAGTATGCCTTATATGATCCGGTTGGTGGTCTCTTACTACATTAATATGTTTAATTTAAACCTTAGTTGTTTATTTCAAGGAAAATTGTGAGTGCCATATCTAGGGGAATAACCTATTTCCCAGGTTATAATAAATTATTTCTGAGTTTTAATGATATGGTCTATGCACGTCTTAGATGTTAGTACTTGCTTTTAGGTTAAGATAGATGAATGGTGATAATACATATATATGCACTAACACAACACATAATATTAAATATAATATTATGTGCTGTGTTTGACCATATATGTGTGCCGGTATGCGCGATGCTGCACATGTACCGGATCATATAGGTTACTATCAGAAGATAGTTTAATTTAGAATTCTGGCTTTGGGAGCCAGGGGTGGGAGTTAAAATCTCCCTTTTCTGGGCGCTAGGAGGGAATTTAACCCTCGATCTTCGGATTACAAGACCGATGCTTTTAGACTAAGCTACTAGAGCAAGCTCATTTCAATGCTTTATTTTCCACTCACCCTGCAAGCGGGGCAAGAACAAGGAAGAGTGCAAAGTATAGAACCGACGCGATTTGGCCGATGATAATGTATGGGTGTTCTACGGGTATGCCCCCGATTCAGGTCAAGATGATTATATCTGCTACTAAGGTTCAGAATAGAAATTGGGTGACGGGGCGGAAAGTTAATCCTCGTTGTTTTGAGGTGTGTAAAATCGGTACGACCATGAGCACTAAAATGCTAAATAATAGTGCTAGGACTCCCCCAAGTTTGTTCGGGATAGACCGTAGAATGGCGTAGGCAAATAGGAAGTACCACTCCGGTTGGATATGTGGTGGGGTAACCAGCGGGTTTGCTGGTGTGAAATTCTCTGGGTCACCAAGGAGGGTTGGGGAGAATAGAGTTAGCGATGTAAGAGCCAATAGTATTAATACAAAGCCAAGAAGGTCTTTGTATGAGAAATACGGGTGGAAAGAAATTTTATCCGCGTCAGAGTTCAGCCCGGCGGGGTTATTTGACCCCGTTTCGTGTAAAAACAGCAGATGTAGGACGGTTGCACCGGCGATGACAAACGGAAAGAGGAAGTGGAAGGCGAAGAACCGTGTTAGCGTCGCGTTATCTACTGAGAAGCCCCCCCAGATTCATTGGACAAGGGTGTCGCCTATGTAAGGAACTGCCGAGAGTAGATTCGTAATTACGGTAGCACCTCAAAAAGATATTTGCCCTCATGGGAGAACGTAGCCAACAAAGGCTGTTATTATCACTAGAAGAAGTAGTACTACGCCAATGTTTCAGGTTTCCTTATAAAGGTATGACCCGTAGTACAGGCCACGGGCAATATGTATGTAAATACAGATGAAGAAGAATGATGCGCCGTTGGCATGTATGTTCCGAATGAGTCAGCCATAGTTAACATCCCGGCAAATGTGTGTCACTGATGAGAATGCAGTTGAGATATCAGAGGTATAGTGTATGGCTAAGAATAGTCCTGTTAGGATTTGGGTAATTAAACACAATCCTAGGAGGGATCCGAAGTTTCATATTACGGAAATATTAGACGGTGTTGGGAGATCGACTAATGCGTCATTAGCGATTTTTATTAGGGGGTGGGTTTTTCGTAGGCTTGCCATTAGTGTTCTTGTAGTTGAATGACAACGGTGGTTCTTCAAGTCACTGGTCTCGGTTAAAATCCGAGTAAGAATTATGACCTATTTTGTGTTTTTATTATTGGTAGCTCTGATTATGGGATTAATTGCTGTTGCATCTAATCCCACGCCCTACTTCGCTGCTTTAGGGCTGGTGGTGGCAGCAGGGGTTGGTTGTGGGGTGTTGGTTGGTTGCGGAGGGTCTTTTTTATCTCTGGTTCTTTTTCTGATTTATCTAGGGGGAATACTCGTAGTGTTCGCTTACTCGGCAGCCTTAGCTGCTGAGCCTTTTCCAGAGGCTTGGGGGAGCCGTTCAGTGGCCGGGTACGTTTTGGTCTACTTGCTGGGTGTTGCCCTGATAGCTGGGCTATTCTGAGGGGATTGACATGAGGGTTCTTGGGTAATTGTCGATGGACTGAAAGAGTTCTCTATGTTGCGGGGGGACGTCGGAGGCGTGGCTATAATATATTCCCTTGGGGGGGCAATGTTAGTTATCTGTGCCTGGGTATTGCTTTTAACCCTGCTCGTGGTGTTAGAACTTACTCGTGGTTTGAGTCGCGGCACGCTCCGGGCAGTCTAGATAAGGACCAGGAGGATCGCTAAGGTTGTAGTTAAAAGGAAAATGGTTAGGTATGTCTTAATTATTCCTTGTTGAATATCATTCAACATTTTTGCTATTATTATTTGTGTGAGTGTTAGTCCCTTTGGGCCTGCAGTTTGGAATCATGTTTGGTCAAGTTTAGTGGCAGCTGATTGTCCGGGGGCCAGGCCGGCTTTTGGTGAAAGTCGGTGCATTAATGTAGGGAAATACCCCAGTATATTTGAGAAATGGTGTGTAGAAGCTTTAGGAGTAATCTTAAGCGGGGTGTTAGTTATAGCTGCAAGCTCTATGGCCACTAGGAGCCCAATAATAGTTACGATAAGGGCCATCACTTTCAGGGTACCGGGCATGGTCATGACTGATGTTTTTGAGGGTAGGAAGTTAGAGGTGATGATAAGCCCCGCAACAATGCTTCCCCAGGCGAGTCGTTTAATAGGATTAATAACTAATGGGTTGTTCTCGTTGATTGGGGATAGTGGAAGGAATCGAGGGGATCCTATAGTTACGAAGTATACGACTCGAAAGCTGTAAACTGCAGTGAAGGAGGTGGCAACTAGTGTTAGAGTTAGGGCTCAGGCGTTAAGGTAAGAGGTGTTTAGGGCTTCAATAATGGCGTCTTTTGAGAAGAACCCAGCAAGGAATGGGGTACCTGTCAGCGCCAAGCTTCCCACCGTAAGGTAGGCCGAGGTGGCGGGCATGAGCTTATGGAGACCCCCCATTTTCCGAATGTCTTGCTCGTCATTTAGGCTATGAATAATAGACCCGGAGCAGAGGAAGAGTATAGCTTTAAAGAATGCGTGTGTACAAATATGAAGAAATGCTAGCTGCGGCTGGTTTAGTCCAATCGTAACCATTATTAACCCGAGCTGGCTTGATGTTGAGAAAGCGACAATTTTTTTAATGTCATTTTGGGTTAGGGCGCAAGTGGCTGTAAATAGAGTGGTTAGTGCGCCTAAACAAAGACAAGTCGTTAGTGCCAACTCATTATCTTCTATAAGGGGGTGAAGGCGAATCAATAAGAAGATACCTGCAACAACCATGGTACTGGAGTGGAGTAAGGCTGATACTGGTGTAGGGCCCTCTATGGCAGCCGGGAGCCACGGATGCAGGCCGAATTGGGCCGATTTTCCTGTTGCTGCAAGGATAAGTCCGAGTAGGGGAAGTGTTATGTCTAAGTTTTTCGATAAAAGGAAAATTTGTTGAATTTCTCAAGAATTGAGGTTTATTGCGACTCAGGCTATAGCTAAGATTAGTCCGATATCCCCGACGCGGTTATAAATGACGGCTTGGAGGGCCGCTGTGTTGGCGTCTGCCCGGCCATGTCACCAGCCAATGAGTAGGAAGGACATGATTCCGACCCCCTCTCACCCGATAAATAGTTGAAATATATTATTTGCTGTAACGAGGATAATTATAGCTACCAGGAACAAGAGTAAATACTTGAAAAATCGGTTTATGTTAGGGTCGGAGTGCATGTACCATAGTGCGAATTCCAAGATAGATCAAGTCACGTAGAGGGCGATAGGGGTAAAAATAAGGGAATAGTGGTCGAATTTAAAGCTAACATTTGCATCAAATATTTGTATATTTATTCATTGTCAGTTCGTAGTAATACTCTCTGCCCCTTGATCCAGAAAAATTATAAGTGGCAATAGGCTGATGAAAAATGCAGTGCTGACAGCGGTTTTAACGTGTGTGGCCGCTCACTCTGATTCTTTAGGGTACGGACTAAGTGTCGTTAGTAGTGGGAAAACAAGAACCGTGAGGACTAGTAGGAGTGAAGATGACATGACTAAGGCTGTTGGGGTCATAGCTTCTGCTTGGATTTGCACCAAGAGTCTCTGGTTCCTAAGACCAACGGATGAGCTGTTATCCTTCAGAAGCGTAAAGAAGCCGAGGATTTTAACCTCGGTACATAAGTATTAGCAGTACTTACTGATTTCAGTCCTTCCTTGGTGAGTAAGGGGATTTTAACCCCTGTCTTCAGAATCACAATCTGATGTTTTAGTTAAACTATACCTACTAGTAGCATCAGCCTCACATAAGTTCTGGCTTTGCTACAAGAAGAATTACTGGAATAAGATGGAGGGCTATTAATAGGTGCTCTCGGGTGTGAAATGGTGGAAGTTTTATAATGTGGTTTGGTGTTGGGCCGCGTTGAGATATCAGGAACATGTAAAGAGAGTAGCTCGCGGTGATTAATGTTCCTAGTCCAGTAAGTGCGATGGTCCAGGGGGATCAGTTAAATAGGGTTGTAATAATCATAAGCTCCCCTATTAGGTTAGGGAGTGGAGGTAATGCTAGGTTAGCCAGGTTAGCAATAAATCACCAAACTGCCGTTAGTGGAAAAATTACTTGTAATCCTCGAGCAAGAACTATAGTTCGGCTATGGGTTCGTTCGTAGGCTGTGTTAGCTAAACAGAATAGTATAGAGGATACCAAGCCATGAGCAATTATTAGGATAATTGCTCCCGAGAATCCTCATGGGGTTTGGATTAGGATGCCTCCTGCTACAAGTCCCATATGGCTTACAGAGGAGTAGGCGATTAGTGATTTAAGGTCGGTCTGTCGTAGGCAAATAGACCCTGTTATGATAATGCCTCATAATGCTAGGATAATAAATGGATAAATTAGTTCCTTAGAGAGCGGGTCTAGTATAATTATTATCCGTATTATACCATATCCCCCAAGCTTTAGTAGAACTGCCGCCAGTACCATAGATCCTGCAACGGGGGCTTCTACATGTGCTTTTGGCAATCATAGGTGCACCCCATATAGCGGTATTTTCACCAAAAAGGCGATTAAGCAACCCGCTCATCAGATTTTGTGGCCTCAGGAGTCCAGTAATATCGGCTGGGCGTATTGAACGATGAGCAGTGATAAAGTTCCTGTAGACTGCTGGAGCAGAAGGAGAGCCACTAAAAGTGGGAGGGACCCAGCTAAGGTATAAAATAGAAAGTAGGTACCTGCGTTGAGACGTTCAGTTTGGTTGCCTCACCGGGTGATGATGATAAGAGTTGGGATGAGCGTGGCCTCAAACATAATATAGAATATGATGATCTCCGTGGCGCCGAAAGCCATAATCAGGAAAGTTTGGAGCGAGGTTAGAAGTGTGATGTAGAGGCGCTGTCGGCTAACTGGCTCAGGGTTGATGTGATTTTGGCTGGCTAAAATCATTAAGGGTAAGAGTCAGCACGTCAAGACTAGGAGGGGGGTAGATAAGGGGTCTGTGGCTAAATATGAGTTAGATGTAGTTCATCCGGCTTCCGATGTCCACTTAAGTCATGTAAGGCTGACAAGGGCAATTGCGAGACCGTGGGCAGTTGTGGTTGTCCATAGTCACTTGGGGGAGGCTAGTCAGATTGTTGGGAATATCATGATTGTGGGAACTAATACCTTTAGCACTGTAGAAGATTAAGATTTTGTAGGCGGTCGGTGCCGTGGGTTCGAGCTGTGGCTACCAAGAGTGCAAGGCCTGTGCTTGCTTCGCAGGCAGAGAAGGCTAGTAGCAGCATAGGGGCCGTAGAGAAGCTTGTTGATTCAAATTGTAGTGTTCATAGGGCTAATGCAATAAATAGGGACAACATCATTCCTTCTAGACACAATAATGCGGAAAGTAGATGTGTGCGATGGAATGCTAGTCCTATAAGCCCTAAAATAAAGGCTGAGCTAAAGCTAAAGTGTACTGGTGTCATGAGGGGGCCGTGGACTTAAACCACAATTTTCTGAGCCGAAATCAGAGGTCTTTTTTGGACTAGCCCCCCACTCTGCTCATTCCAGGCCTCCTTGGGTTCATTCGTAAACTAGTCCCAGGGTTAATAGCATTAGCACTGTAGTGGCTCAAAAGAATGTTCCGGCAGGGCTGTGGAGCTGATCACCTCAAGGTAGGGGGAGGAGGAGGGCAATTTCTAGGTCGAATAAAAGGAACAGAATTGCTACTAAGAAGAATCGTAGGGAGAAGGGTAATCGGGCAGATCCTAATGGATCAAATCCGCATTCGTAGGGGGAGAGCTTTTCTGCGTCTGGGTTTATTTGGGGTAATCAGAAGGAGACGATTGCTAAAATTGATGATAGGGCCATCGTAATAGTAAAAACAGTTGTAATTAAGTTCATTATCTTTCCTTGGGATTTAACCAAGACTAAATGATTGGAAGTCACTTGTACTAACTTTAATACTAGAAAGATATGAGCCTCATCAATAGATAGATACGTAAAGGAATAGTCATACTACGTCTACAAAGTGTCAATATCAGGCAGCGGCCTCAAAGCCGAAATGGTGTTCGGATGTAAAGTGGTATTGAATCTGGCGGAGAAGGCATACGGCTAAAAAGGTTGAGCCAATAATAACGTGTAGTCCGTGGAACCCCGTAGCTACAAAGAATGTAGAGCCGTATACTCCGTCTGCGATGGTAAAAGGTGCTTCATAATATTCTATGGCTTGAAGGGCAGTGAAATAAAACCCCAGTAGAATTGTAAGTGCAAGAGACTGAATGGCCTGTTTTCGTTCGCCTTCTATGATGCTATGATGGGCCCATGTTACTGTTACTCCAGATGCTAATAGTACAGCCGTATTAAGGAGGGGCACCTCAAAGGGGTCTAACGTGGTAACACCTGTAGGGGGTCAACATCCGCCCAGCTCAGGTGTTGGGGCTAGGCTTGAGTGGTAAAAGGCTCAGAAGAAGCCTAGGAAAAAGAACACTTCAGAAGTAATAAATAGGATTATACCATACCGTAGTCCTTTTTGCACTGGAGGTGTGTGGTGACCTTGAAAGGTTCCTTCTCGGATAACATCGCGCCATCATTGGAACATTGTAAGAAGTAATAGAACTAGTCCGAGGGTTATCAGTGTTACTGAGTGGAAGTGAAACCAGATTGCTAGGCCGGATGTTATTAATAGGGCACCGACGGCTCCGGTTAGTGGTCATGGGCTAGGATCAACCATATGATATGCATGTGCTTGGTGGGCCATTAAACGTTTTCCTGTAGGTAGAGGCTTAGGAGTAACACAAATACGTAGGCTTGAATTATTGCTACCGCAACTTCTAGAAGTGTTAAAAGGAACAGGACGGCGGCTGTTAGAATTGCTACTGTTGGTATTATGGGTAATAATACGAATACGGCTGTGGCGATAAGCTGAATAAGTAGGTGGCCTGCAGTTAGGTTAGCTGTAAGCCGGACCCCTAGGGCTAGCGGTCGAATGAATAGGCTAATTGTCTCGATGATAATTAATACAGGAATTAGGGGAATAGGGGTCCCTTCTGGTAGAAGGTGTCCAAGAGCAACTGTTGGCTGGTTTCGCATGCCAATAATAACCGTGGCAAGCCATAGTGGCACAGCAAATCCTATGTTTAATGACAGTTGTGTTGTGGGTGTAAAGGTATAGGGGAGAAGGCCTAGTATATTGATAGTAATAAAGAATACTATTAAAGAGGCTAGTAGTAGTGCTCACTTATGTCCTCCTACGTTTAAGGGTATTATCAATTGATTAGTAAACCGGTTGATGAACCATGTTTGAATAGTAATAAGTCGGCTATTGACTCATCGGGACGGCGGGGTTGGAAATAATACTCATGGCAGTGCAATTGCAACAGCAATAAGTGGAATTCCTAGAAAGGATGGGCTTGCAAATTGGTCAAAAAAGCTTACTATCATGGTCAGTCTCAGGGCTCAGTCTTATGTTTTTCTTCACTTATTGGGGTTGGTTCATTTGGTGTTGTGTGGTTCAAGACTTTGGTTGGGATAATAGTAAGGAAAATGATTCATGAAAATACTAGGATTGCGAATCAGGGGTTAGGGTTGAGTTGGGGCATTTCACTAGAGGTGGTCGGTAGTCACCAAACTTTGGCTTAAAAGGCCAACGCTTTGTCCAATAATTAGCTTTCTAGTGAGGCGTCTTCTAGTATTAGTGAGGATCAGCTTTCGAAATGTTCTAGTGGAACAGCTTCAACCACGATAGGCATAAAGCTGTGGTTGGCTCCACAAATTTCAGAGCATTGTCCATAAAATACACCTGGGCGTGAGGCAATAAAGGCAGTTTGGTTTAATCGCCCTGGCACCGCGTCTATTTTCACACCAAGAGATGGGACAGCTCAAGAGTGTAATACGTCTTCAGCGGATACTAGGACACGAACTGGTGACTCTATTGGAACTACCATTCGGTGGTCCGTTTCTAGGAGTCGGAATTGTCCTGGTGTAAGGTCTTGGGTCGGGATCATGTAGGAGTCAAACCCTAGGTCTTCGTAGTCTGTGTATTCGTAGCTTCAATATCATTGGTGTCCTATGGCTTTGATTGTTAAGTGGGGGTCATTAATTTCGTCTATAAGGTATAAAATTCGAAGGGAGGGGAGAGCAATTAAAACTAGAATAACTGCTGGTAGAACTGTTCATACAATTTCGATTTCTTGGGAGTCTAAAATATATTTATTGGTAAGTTTAGTTGAGACTATTGCAACAATAATATAGAGTACTAATGTGCTAATTAAAAATACAATTATTAGGGCGTGGTCATGGAAGTGAAGAAGTTCTTCTATAACGGGTGATGCCGCGTCTTGGAATCCTAGTTGTGTGGGATGTGCCATTAAGTGTTAGGTTAAGGCATACAGGGGTTTAACCTGCGATTTCACCTCGACAAGGTGATGTAATTTACGTATTTTACTAATGTCTTTAGAAGAAAGTGACAGAGTGGTTATGTGACTGGCTTGAAACCAGTACATGGGGGTTCAATTCCTCCCTTTCTCGTTAGTTTGATTGAACTTGGACAAATGCTGGCTCTTCAAAGGTGTGGTAGGGCGGAGGGCAGCCGTGGAGTCATTCTACATTTGTTATAGTTAGCTCTACTGAGGACACTTCTCGTTTGGCGGCGAAGGCTTCTCAGAGAATAAATAGGAATATAATTACTGCCACTAGTGAGATAAGTGAGCCAATGGATGACACTGTATTTCATAGGGCATAGGCGTCTGGGTAGTCAGAATACCGTCGTGGTATTCCTGCTAGTCCTAGAAAATGCTGTGGGAAGAATGTAAGGTTGACACCAATAAATATTACAGCAAAGTGGATTTTTGTTCAAGTGTCATTTAAGGTATATCCTGAAAATAGGGGGAATCAGTGGACAAAGGCTGCTATAATGGCGAATACAGCCCCTATTGATAATACATAATGGAAGTGGGCAACTACATAATATGTATCATGAAGAACAATATCAAGCGATGAATTAGCTAAGACAATTCCTGTTAACCCTCCTACTGTAAAGAGGAAAATAAACCCTAAGGCCCATAGCATAGGAGTTTCTCATTTAATAGAACCCCCGTGAAGTGTAGCAAGTCAGCTGAATACTTTCACACCGGTTGGGATGGCAATAATTATTGTTGCAGACGTAAAGTAGGCACGGGTGTCTACGTCTATCCCAACGGTGAACATGTGATGGGCCCAGACGATAAACCCGAGGAGGCCAATAGCCATCATGGCTCAAACCATTCCTATATAGCCAAACGGTTCTTTTTTGCCCGAGTAGTAGGCTACAACATGTGAAATAATACCGAATCCGGGTAGAATAAGAATATAAACTTCAGGGTGGCCAAAGAATCAGAATAGATGTTGATATAAGATTGGGTCTCCTCCCCCTGCCGGGTCGAAGAATGTGGTGTTAAGATTTCGGTCTGTAAGAAGTATTGTAATTCCGGCAGCCAGGACTGGCAGTGATAAAAGGAGGAGAACAGCGGTTACAAGTACGGCCCACACGAAGAGAGGTGTTTGATATTGGGAGATGGCTGGGGGTTTCATATTAATAATTGTGGTAATAAAATTAACTGCCCCTAAAATTGATGACACACCTGCTAGATGAAGTGAGAAGATTGTAAGGTCTACTGATGCTCCTGCGTGGGCAAGGTTACCTGCGAGCGGAGGATACACCGTTCACCCTGTCCCGGCGCCGGCCTCAACACCAGAAGAAGCTAGCAATAGTAGAAATGATGGGGGTAGTAGTCAGAAGCTTATGTTATTTATTCGCGGGAATGCTATGTCTGGTGCACCGATTATTAGGGGTACAAGCCAGTTTCCGAATCCGCCAATAAGGATTGGCATTACTATAAAGAAGATTATTACGAAGGCGTGGGCAGTAACAATAACGTTATAAATTTGATCATCACCTAAAAGTGACCCAGGTTGGCTTAGTTCGGCCCGGATAAGGAGGCTTAAAGCGGTTCCCACTATCCCGGCTCAGGCACCAAATACAAGATAAAGGGTACCAATGTCTTTGTGGTTTGTAGAAAAGAATCAGCGCGTAATTGCCACAGGTAGGGTAGCCGAGTGCCTAGGCGGTGGGTTGTAGCCCCGAAGACAGAGGCTCAAATCCTCTCCCTATCAAAGCCCCGTAGTGAAGTAGCACGTTGGATTGCAAATCCAGAGACGCAGAGTAATACCCTGCCGGGGCTTTTCCCGCCTTACTAGGCCATGGCGGGAAAAGTAGATGGATGCTCGCTGGCTTGAGCGCTTAGCTGTTAACTAAGAGTTTGTAGGATCGAGGCCTTCCCATCTAGAAAGGCCTTAGTTTAACAAAAACATTTGATTTGCAATCAGAAAATGCAAGATAGACTCTTGTAGGTCTTATCAGGGACTAGAAGATTTTCACTTCTGCTTAGAGCTTTGAAGGCTCTTGGTCTTATGCTATCCTAAGTCCCTACGTGACCAGTATGGTAATGGTCGGAGTCACGGGTAAAAGGCCTAGGGCTGTCACGGTAAACAGGGCCAGGGGCAAGGAGGCCTGAGTTGTCCGAACTCGTCAGGGGGTGGTTGAGCTAGTAGTGTTAGGGGAGATGGTTAGAGTCATTGCGTAGCAAAGTCGTAAATAAAAGTACAGGCTAAGTAGGGCGGCAAGAGCCATAATGGTGGCAGTAAGGGGGAGGCCTTGTTTCGCTAGTTCCTGGAGAATCATTCATTTCGGTATGAACCCCGTGAGCGGGGGTAGGCCTCCGAGGGATAGTAGTACTAGGGCAGTTGTTGCCGTTAATACAGGGCTTTTTGATCAAACGATTGCGAGGGAGCCAACTTTTGTGGCAGATGAAGCTTTGAGGGTGAGGAACGCTGCGGATGTTATAAAGATATATGTTAGCAGTGCAAGAAGGGTGAGTTGAGGGGCATATTGGAGAACAATAATTATTCAACCCATATGTGCGATCGAGGAATAGGCCAAGATCTTCCGTAACTGGGTTTGGTTCAACCCACCTCACCCGCCAACTAGGGTGGATATAAGTCCTAGGGCTGTGAGTAGCAAGGGGTCAATAGCTTGGGCTGTTTGAATAATGAGGGCGAGCGGGGCAAGCTTCTGTCAGGTCGACAGGATTAGTCCTGTGAGAAGGTCTAGCCCCTGTAATACCTCAGGTATCCAGAAGTGCATAGGTGCCAGGCCAATCTTAAGCGCCAGGGCGGCAATGATTATTGCGCTGGCAATGGGGTTTGATAAATCATTCATATCTCATGCCCCTGTGATCCAAGCATTTGTAGTGCTCGCAAACAGGATTACGGCTGCTGCAGTAGCTTGAGTCAAAAAATACTTCGTGGTTGCTTCCACCGCGCGGGGGTGGTGGTGCTGTGCTATTAAAGGGATAATCGCTAGGGTATTAATCTCTAGTCCTATTCAGGCCAATAGCCAGTGGGAGCTAGCAAAGGTTAGGGTGGTCCCTAGACCTAGGCTGGATAATAGTGCTGTGAGTACGTAAGGGTTCATTGATGGAGGAGGGAGTCTAACCGTCATGTTCGGGGTATGGGCCCGAAAGCTTATTTAGCTGACCCCATCTTAGAAAGTGGTGTAGAGGAAGCACTAAGAGTTTTGATCTCTTGGGCATGGGTTCGACCCCCTTCTTTCTAAGAACCGAGGGGATTTTAGCCCCTGTTGGCCACTCTATCAAAGTGGTCCCTAGGCACTCGGGCACAGTTCCTAAGTTATAGTTGTGGGGGAAGGCCCGCTAGTGCAATTGGGAGAGAGATGTGTCATAATACAAGTGCTAGCGTTAGGGGAAGAAAGTTCTTCCATACAAGGTGCATAAGTTGATCATATCGAAATCGCGGGTAGGAGGCCCGGACTCAGAGGAATATTACGGATAAAAATGCGGCCTTAATCATAAGACCAATTGTTGTTAACTCCGGTATGCCTGTAAAGTATGATGTTCCCAAAAACAAGACGGCGGACAGCGTGTTTATTAGCAGAATGTTCGCATATTCGGCCAGGAAAAACAAGGCAAAGGGCCCCCCTGCATATTCTACGTTAAATCCCGACACAAGCTCTGACTCACCCTCTGTTAAATCAAAAGGCGCCCGGTTGGTCTCTGCTAGGGTTGAGATGTATCACATTGCGGCTAGTGGCCATGCAGGGGCCAGTAGTCATACGCTTTCTTGGGCTGTGTTAAATGTCTGGAGAGTGTAACCTCCAGAGAAAATAATTACCGAAAGCAGAATAAGTCCTAGACTTACCTCATATGAGATTGTCTGGGCGACTGCTCGTAAAGCTCCAATCAGTGCGTACTTTGAATTCGATGCTCACCCTGATCCGAGAATAGAATACACTGCAAGACTCGATAACGCCAGGATAAAGAGAACCCCTAAGTTAAGGTCAATCACGGGGTGAGGCATGGGCATAGGTGCTCATAGGGTCATGGCCAGGGTTAGTGCAAGAATAGGGGTTGCTAAAAACAGGAAGGGGGAGGAGGTGGAGGGGCGGACGGGTTCCTTAATAAATAGTTTCACTCCGTCGGCGATAGGCTGTAGCAACCCGTAGGGCCCCACTACATTAGGTCCCTTCCGTAGTTGCATATACCCTAATACTTTCCGCTCGAGCAGGGTTAGGAAGGCTACTGCTAATAGGACGGGGACAATATAGGCAAGGGGATTAACTAGGTGGCTTATTAGAGTGTTTAGCATAACTGGGGAGAGGATTTGAACCCCTGGTTTAAAGGGCTTAGGCCTTTCGCAATTAACCATGCTCTGCCACCCCAGTATGCCCTTATCTTGGGCGGCAGGGGTTTTGGCCCTCCCTTTACTTAATTTATTTGTTTTCATCAATTAGGGGCGGGGCATGCTTTAAGTATGGGCCCCTCTTTTCCGATCCTTTCGTACTGGGAAAAGTAGCGTTACAGATAGAAACTGACCTGGATTGCTCCGGTCTGAACTCAGATCACGTAGGACTTTAATCGTTGAACAAACGAACCCTTAATAGCGGCTGCACCATTAGGATGTCCTGATCCAACATCGAGGTCGTAAACCCCCTCGTCGATATGGACTCTGGGAGAGGATTGCGCTGTTATCCCTAGGGTAACTTGGTTCGTTGATCGGCTTTTTAGTCGGATCATTTTTGGTCAGATGTTCTGCGGCTTATAGATGTTTCTCTTAGCTTTAGGGGTTTGGCCCAATCCACTCGGAGGCTTGCTTTTCCTCCGCGGTCGCCCCAACCGAAGGTAAAGTCTCACTTGCCATTAAGTTCCTGCTTCTTACGGAGTCGTTTAACGTGGTTGAGCTTTGTACCTTAAGCTCCAAAGGGTCTTCTCGTCTTGTATAATCACACCCGCTTCTGCACGGATAGATCAATTTCACTGACTGGAAGGGGGAGACAGTTAAGCCCTCGTCTAGCCATTCATACAGGTCTCTATTTAAGAGACAAGTGATTGCGCTACCTTTGCACGGTCAAAATACCGCGGCCGTTGAACCCGTAGTCACTGGGCAGGCTGGACCTCCTATACTCAGTCTAGTTGCAGGAGGCGATGTTTTTGGTAAACAGGCGAGGCTTGTGTTTGCCGAGTTCCTTCCCTTTCTTTTAGTCTTTCCTTTAAATGGCACTCCAGTGTGGGGTTAACGATCATTTAGCTGTGAGTTCTTCTTGAAATTCTTATTATTCACACTGCCCTCTTGGGTTGGGTTCGTTAAATTCCAGTGGTTAGTCCGATCTGGTTTACACTTGTGCCGGGAGAAGAGCAAGTCTTCTTGTTACTCATTTTAGCATAATCTCTTCCATGTGGGCATGGGTTGGCCTGATATAATTAGGGGAGTAAGACTCTTTATCGGTATAATAAACTTCTTCCTGTCTGAGCTTTAACGCTTTCTGTTTAGGTGGCTGCTCTTAGGCCCACTAGAACAGTATGTTTTATATATTATGATCTTTATCCTCCTGCAAAGGTTGTATCCTTTGTTAAAGGGGCTGTACCCCCTTCAACTAACTCTCGTATTTCTCCCCTAGTATCTTGGTGATATATCTTTCGATTTGGGGGGTACGAGGCTGAACTTCTATCCACTTCTCAGGCAACCAGCTATCACCAGGTTCGGTAGGTCTGTCACTTCTACCCGGAGCTCTTCCCACTCTTTTGCCACAGAGACGGGTTAGCCCTAAATTAACATAGGCTGTCTCGGGGTAGCTCACCTGGTTTCGGGGTTTCAAACTAAAGGTCTCTTCGCTTGAGGTTGCTGGCTAAATCATGATGCAAAAGGTACAAGGCTTAGTCTTTGTTTTTTAGTGCTTATATGGGTTGTTTCATTTCTCTTTCAGCTTTCCCTTGCGGTACTTTTTCTATTGCTTCGGATTGAACCTTTTCTGTCTCCCATACTCAGGTAAAAAAATGATTTAATTCGTGTTGTTGGGCCTTGTGCTGTTATGAACATTGTTGAATTATATTAGTAGTTAAGCTAGCTGGTTGGCTCAGGGTGATCCAACTTGCATGGATGTCTTCTCGGTGTAAGTGAGATGCTTGACTAACTCAGCCACGCCCTGAATTTAATCCAAGTGCACCTTCCGGTACACTTACCATGTTACGACTTGCCTCCCCTTGTCACCGCTCTGGTGTTAGGTAACTTTATTGCATTTTGACAGGGGAGAGTGACGGGCGGTGTGTACGCGCCTCAGAGCCGGGTTCAAAAGGACACTCTGCTTCCTTTTTACTACTAAATCCTCCTTCAAGCACTATTTCATGTTGCATGTCCGTAGTGTTCTATAATAGAAAATGTAGCCCATTTCTTCCCGCTTCGTACGCTACACCTCGACCTGACGTTCTGGGTTGTGCCCATTTTGCTTACTTTTATTGCCTTCACAGGGTAAGCTGACGACGGCGGTATATAGGCTGGGGTGGCTAGAAGTGGTGAGGTTTAACGGGGGTTATCGGTTCTAGAACAGGCTCCTCTAGGGGGGTCTGAGGCACCGTCAGGTCCCTTGGGTTTCAAGCTAATGCTCGTAGTACCCGGGCGGACGTCTAATTGTAGTTGGACGCCTAGGTTTATGGCTGAGCATAGTGGGGTATCTAATCCCAGTTTGTTTCTCAGCTTTCGTGGGGTCAGGTGGGCTGCTCTAAAGCTACTTTCGTATATTGGGCTTCGGACTCCTAGAAGCGTATGACAGCCAAAGGGCCATTTGGCTTTATTGTTTCACTCTCCTTAACCACCCTTTACGCCGTTGTACTATCAACTAGGGCCTCTCGTTTAACCGCGGTGGCTGGCACGAGTTTTACCGGCCCTCTTAACCCTGACTGAGTCAAGTTTTCACTTATGGCTTAATATTTATCACTGCTGAATTCCCTTGGGGGTGTGGCTAGGCCAGGCGTCTTGGGCTAAAGGTTTGTGCCTGATGCCCGCTCCTCGTCCCCGGGCAGGGGATTAAGGGCGTATTCACGGGACTGCGGAGACTTGCATGTGTAAGTTGGGTTAGAGCTGATAATAAGGTCAGGACCATGCCTTTGTGCATGCGGAGCTTCTCAGGGCCCATCTTAACATCTTCAGTGTTATGCTTTGTATTAAGCTACGCTAGC